AGATAGAAACTGACCTGGCTCACGCCGGTCTGAACTCAGATCACGTAGGATTTTAATGGTCGAACAGACCAACCCTCAGGAACTACTGCACCCCTAGGCAATCCCGATCCAACATCGAGGTCGCAAACTCCCTTATCAATAAGAACTCTCCAAGAGAATTACGCTGTTATCCCTACGGTAACTTACTCCTTTAATCGCCCTCTTCCCGGCGGATCCCCACAAAGGCAACGCCCGCACAGAAGCCGACACTTCACGAATGCTCCGAAAACGGAGGGTAACTATTCTCCGCAGTTGCCCCAACTAAAGCAACAAGCACACAGCCAGGCCACCTGATCGGTAAACTCACCTCCTCCAAAAGAAGACGATTAGCCCCCAAACAGCCAAACCAACTTGTGCAACCCACTAAAGCTCGATAGGGTCTTCTCGTCCCACGACTACACCCCCGCTTCTTCACGAGGATATCAAATTCAAGATTTGAGTAGGAGACAGCTGGACCTCCGTCTTGCCATTCATACCAGCCCCCATTTAAAGGGCAAATGATTATGCTACCTTCGCACGGTCAAGATACCGCGGCCGTTTAACTAAGTCACCGGGCAGGCAGGACCCTTTATACATAAGAAAACTTTACAAAGGGCGATGTTTTTGGTAAACAGGCGAGATCCTTGATTTGCCGAATTCCTTCTCCTCAATTTTATAACCTTTCCGAGCCACTTGAGTTAGCAGACAGACAAAGACGAGCTACACTTTCTCGCACATTGAAGCTCCTCCCATCAAAAATTAGGACTGCTTAACACACAAAAAGCCACTTTACTCTTTACTAATCCCAGCATTATAACTCCCATAATAGTATGAGACTTCCCCATAAATAACCACGGCATAAAACTCACCTTGCCAAAATATACATACACGCCACTGGCTACAAAACGAGCTTTAACGCCCTCATCCGGATAGATGCCATTAATCCTACCACTAGTCAGAACCCAATTAACGTGTTTCCCAGCGCGTTTTTAACCCATGGTTAAGGCTTTTACCTCCTCAACAAGGAAGCTTATCCCTCCTTGTCTACACTCCGAATTTCTATCAAGGATTAACTATTACCTCTTACGGATAATTACATCCCCAATAGCCAAACAAATATAGCTGACACCAATTTCCGGGGAAACCAGCTATCATTGAGCACGATAAACATTTCACACCTAGTGTACCCTCGAACCTTACTATTGCAACAGTAAAAGCTTTCTTCTCACAAGGAAGAGTACACTAACTCGCTCAAATTCGGGTACGGCAACTCCTCACCAGAATACTCACCGAACCATCATACAAAAGGTACAGGACTTCATCCTTTCTTCTTTACCCTTAAATGTTTCACGATATTTCAACTTTCCCTCACGGTACTACCCCTTTAGCTCTCACTACAAGTTTCACTGACAACCTACTACTCCCACTTGTTCCAAACTATCAATATTTTGATAAACCTAAAACATCACGGTTTTATTCTTTCTTCACCTCTATAAGGCTAGCCTTTAAAAATCTAATTACTCCACACAAAATCTACAACAAGGAAACAAACACAGGGAAACTCACCAAGCCTAGTAAACTCACCCTCAAACCCCAACAAAGAATTAGACCCCGAGCCGTAGGAACACCCAATCCCCCATCCTGCAGCCCTCGCCAGCCAAAGAGAACTAGAGAATGCTGAGGAAACAACAACAAGCTCCTTTTAAAGGACACACGAAGATAAAAGAACAAGCTAAGCAGACTCCCTGCAACTAAAAAACCTCTTACCAGAACACTACCCCTTTCAAGAAGACACTTCAGAGAGACGAACTTTATTAGGAAGCCGAAAAGAGGAGGCAAAACCCCCAGGGAAAGCACACCCAAAACAATACCGGAACTCTTCCCAACATTAAAGTATGAAACACGACCTACATGAGCTAAAGTCTTCAAATCAAATTCTCTCGCAATCAAAAACACCCTGGAATTAGTAATTATGTAAATCAGCAACATAACACAACCGGCATTAGCAGAATACCCCACAGTTGAGCAAATCCACCCCATATGTGCCACCGATGAAAAAGCCAAAATCTTCCGCACCTGCGTCTGATTCAAACCTCCCCACCCACCTATTAGCACAGAAAACACAGCCAGACATGACAATACTCGAATATCTACCCTATCAATCACATACACCAAAACAGAAAAAGGGGCCAGCTTCTGCCAAGTTGACAGAACCAAACCCTCTAAGAAGCCAACCCCCTGGACAACATCTGGAAACCAGTAATGACACGGAAAGAGCCCCAACTTGAGACCTATGGCCAGAGTGATCAATAAGGAAGAAACCTTAAGCAGGGGTTGGCCAACCAACCACGAAGAACTAAACCAAGCTTGTATAACAACAACATTAAGTATAACAGCAGCCCTCACGGACTGCACCAAAAAATACTTCACGGACGACTCTACCTTCCGGGGTAAAAACCCCCCACACAGAATGGGCAAAATAGATAAAGTATTCACCTCCAATCCCACCCACAAAGTAAACCAGTGATGGCTTCTTAAAACAACAAAAGTCCCAAAGACAACTCTAACAACCAACACAATAAAAACCCTACGATGCATAAAACCTGGAAGGAATTTAACCTTCAGCAACCTAATTATCAGCTAGGAACCCCTACTTCAGGGTACAGGTTCTATACTAAGACCAAACTAGGTGGCAAAATATCAACAGAAACTAACAACACCCTATAAAATACTAACACTCCTAAACTCAAGGGTAAATACTTCTTCCAAGTCAAGTACATCAAATGGTCATATCGAAACCGAGGATAAGATGCCCGAACTCATAGAAACAAGACAACCAAAAATATAGTCTTTACCCTCACCATTAGAACCCCTACAGGGAAAACACCCCTAAAAGGACTCGAACCCCCAAAAAAGAGGACCACTGAAAGTAAATTCATAAAAATTATTTTCCCGTATTCTGCTATAAAAAACATAGCAAAAGGCCCACCAGCATATTCTACTTTATACCCTGAAACAATTTCCGACTCCCCCTCCGTCAAATCAAAGGGAGCACGGTTAGTCTCGGCTAATGTAGAAACAAACCATACCACAAACAAAGGTAAGCAACAAAAGACCAACCAAGAACCTCCCTGACTTTTTTCGATGACCCTAAGGCTGAAGCCCCCCGAGAACACTACTACCCCTAATAGGATCAACCCTAAACTTATCTCATAAGAGACCGTTTGAGCAACAGCCCGAACAGCCCCCAAAAAGGAATAATTCGAATTAGATGCCCAGCCCGATCCCAGCAAAGCATAAACAGACAACCTGGATAACCCCATCACTAAAACAAGCGACAATTTAACCTCCAACACACAAAAGCCGACTGGAATAAGTGACCACAAGAAAAGCGCAATCCCTAGAAAAAGAATAGGAGACAAAAAAAACAAATAAGGCGAAGCTTTAGAAGGCTTTAAAGTCTCCTTTATCAACAGCTTGAACCCGTCTGCTATCGGTTGTAATAAACCAAACGGCCCCACCACATTAGGCCCCTTACGAAATTGCATATAACCAAGGACCTTTCGCTCCACTAAAGTCAACAAAGCCACTGCCAGCAGCACCGGAATTATAAAAACAACTGATTTAGTAATAAAAACTAGCCCCTCCACAGCTAAAGAAAGGACTCGAACCTTCCATAGAGAAACCTTAGACTTCTTGCATTACCACTTTGCTACTTCAGCTATTTCTATATATAAGGATTATCTGACATACTTCACCTCTGATTACAAACAGAGACCCCTTAGTTGGAAGCCAAGAATACTGATGTACTCGTGAAGTCTAGCGAGAGGAGGAATCAAACCCCCCTTCTTGGATTTACAATCCACCACACTAACCTCTGCCATCTCGCCAAAGAGCTAGTTAAACCGATAACACCAGAATGTCAGACTGGAATTGCTGGCTGATAACCCAGCGCTCTTTGAAATAAAGGGAGGTATCTATCCTTCCATTTTTGGGGTATGAACCCAAAAGCTTCTATTAGCTTACTTTACTTACATCCTTTCTAGGTTAGAGCTTGACCAAGCATCTCTTTTACACGGAGAAGATATCTGCGCAAACCAGATTACCTTGAAAGTTCTGGCGGATGTTACCCGCATCTATAGATTTGCAATCTAAAATGTTAATTACACTACAAAACCCAGGGGTTAAAAAACTTTCATTTTTATTTAAAGCTTTGAAGGCTATCAGTTTTAATTAACTTAAACCCCTCATTAGTGAATTTAGTTTAATAAAAACATTTGACTTGCACTTAAAAACTCTAAGTTTAAACCTTAGAATTCACAAACTAAGAGAAGGAATTGAACCTTCGATATTAGATCCTAAATCTAATGCAGTAACCACTTTGCTATCCTAACCCTGAGTCGACAAGTATCGATCTTGTTATCTCCTGGTTAACGGCCAATTGCCTTCCCATTAGGCTACGACCCAAATAGAAAGTAGTTTAACAGGTAAAACAAAGAATTTTGATTTCTTCAACATAAGTTCAACCCTTATCTTTCTAGTCAGAAAAATAGGACTCCACACCTATACCAGCAACTCCCAAAGCTACCATTCTCACTAAACTATTTTCTGTTTACCCTATATATAATAAAATTATAAACCATGCAACTGAGGCGATGATTTTTTTCAACAAAACACAAGGACATTGGAACACTATATCTAATATTCGGAGCCTGGGCAGGAATGGTTGGAACTGCCATGAGAGTAATAATACGAACAGAACTGGCCCAACCAGGATCACTCCTCCAAGACGACCAAATATACAACGTAATAGTTACGGCCCACGCCCTAGTAATGATATTCTTCATGGTAATGCCAATCATGATTGGCGGATTTGGCAACTGACTAATCCCCTTAATGATCGGAGCACCCGATATGGCCTTTCCCCGAATGAACAACATGAGCTTCTGGCTAGTCCCCCCCTCCTTCCTGCTACTCTTAGCATCAGCCGGAGTTGAAAGAGGTGCTGGAACCGGATGAACCATCTACCCTCCACTGTCTAGTGGCCTAGCCCACGCTGGGGGGTCAGTAGACCTTGCAATATTTTCCCTCCACCTTGCAGGAGCATCCTCTATCCTAGCCTCCATAAAATTCATCACTACTGTCATTAACATGCGAACCCCTGGTATCTCATTCGACCGCCTACCATTATTTGTCTGATCTGTATTCGTGACAGCATTCTTACTCCTCCTTTCCCTTCCCGTTCTAGCTGGAGCCATAACGATGCTCCTCACTGATCGAAAAGTGAACACAACCTTCTTCGACCCAGCAGGAGGAGGGGACCCTATTCTATTCCAACACCTTTTCTGGTTCTTCGGACACCCTGAAGTCTACATTCTCATACTTCCAGGATTTGGAATGATATCCCATGTAATTGCTCACTACTCAGGTAAGAGAGAACCTTTTGGTTACCTAGGTATGGTCTACGCTATAGTATCTATTGGAATACTAGGGTTCCTGGTGTGAGCCCACCACATGTTTACAGTTGGTATGGACGTAGACACTCGAGCATACTTTACGGCTGCAACAATGATAATAGCTGTGCCCACAGGAATTAAGGTCTTCAGATGGATGGCAACACTACAAGGCAGAAACCTTCGATGAGACACACCACTACTTTGGGCCCTCGGATTTGTATTCTTATTTACCATAGGAGGACTAACGGGTGTAATCCTAGCAAAATCATCCATCGACGTAATCCTCCACGATACTTACTACGTAGTCGCCCACTTCCACTACGTACTGTCGATGGGAGCAGTATTTGCTATCTTTGCAGGATTTACACACTGATTCCCCCTCTTCTCAGGAGTAGGACTTCACCCCTTATGAGGAAAGATCCACTTCGCATTAATGTTTATAGGAGTAAACCTCACTTTCTTTCCCCAGCACTTCCTGGGACTAGCCGGTATGCCACGGCGATACTCTGATTACCCAGACGCATACACCCTTTGAAACACTATCTCATCCATAGGCAGCACCATATCCCTCGTAGCAACGCTGATATTCTTATTCATTATTTGGGAAGCCTTCACCTCCCAACGAACAACAATTCAACCCGAATTTGCACCTTCCTCACTAGAATGGCAATACTCCTCCTTTCCCCCCTCCCATCATACCTTCGACGAAATTCCAGCAACTGTATACTTAATTAAGTATGAGGATTAGTTTAATAAAAACCTTTGACTTCGACTCAAAAAACTTCAGTTACACCCTGAAATCCTTTTATTACACCCATCTTTATTAGTACTATATCCATATTTTACCTAGGATTACTACCAATATTTTTTAACCGGCTACACTTCTTATCTATCCTGCTCTGCCTGGAACTCCTCCTAATATCACTATTCCTAAGAATAACAATATGAGCACTAAAAGCCGGAACCAACTTCTTCGTGGCAAAAAACCTCATCCTTCTTACCCTTTCTGCCTGCGAAGCAAGAGCCGGACTCTCCCTAATGGTAGCACTCTCACGAACTCACAAATTAGACTTAGTTATAGCACTAAACATATTACAACAATAAATGGCAAATTGGACCCAACTAGGACTACAAGACGCATCTTCCCCCCTGATGGAAGAACTAATCTACTTTCATGACTACACCCTAATCATCCTCACTCTAATCACAATACTAGTCTTCTACGGATTGGCATCCCTGCTATTCTCCTCCAGAACAAACCGATTCTTTTTAGAAGGACAAGGATTAGAAACCATATGAACAATCATCCCTGCCATCATCCTCATATTTATAGCACTCCCATCCCTCCAACTTCTCTACCTTATGGACGAGGTAAAAAACCCCTTCCTCACTATAAAGGCGATAGGACACCAATGGTACTGAAGATACGAATACGCAGATTACCGTGAATTAGAATTTGACTCATACATGATTCCTACTTCAGACCTTTCCTCCGGCATGCCCCGCCTACTAAAAGTAGACAAACGATTGATACTGCCCGCCCAAACGCCAATCCGCGTATTAGTATCCTCCGCAGACGTTCTCCACTCCTGGGCAAACCTTTCCCTAGGAGTAAAGATGGACGCGGTACCAGGACGACTAAACCAGGTAAAATTTTTCATTTCCCGATGCGGCATATTCTATGGCCAGTGCTCAGAGATTTGCGGAGCAAACCATAGATTCATGCCCATAGTTATTGAGACCACAAAATTTTCCTCATTTGAAACATGGGTATCTAACTTCCTAACAGAATCTTTGGTAAGCTAATACGGAAGCATCAAACTCTTGACTTGAATAAAAGTGGAGACCCGCCCACTACCAAAGAAATGCCACAGCTAAACCTAGCTTGATGACTATTTAAATTCTTAATTAGATGAGCAACATTACTTGTAGTCTTTACTGCCTTACTCAGCACACCCCCAATAGAAAAGCCTACCAAAATCACAACCCAAACTAAGTTACACCCCTTAAAAAAATGAACCTGAAACTAAAAAACATATTCGGCCAATTCTCCCCGGACATCGTAGCCCTAATTCCCATGACCCTCATCGCCTTGGCCATTAACCTAGGATGACTCTCTCTAACAAGAAGAACAAACTGACTCCTCACCCGAAGTGGAACTTTGATCCAAACCTTCAAGCAGGGAACTCTAAGAATACTATTCCAGCAAGCCAACCCCAAAATTGCACCCTGAATCCCAGCCTTTACCTCTGTATTTATATTCATCCTATCAGTAAAAGTATTAGGACTACTACCGTATGCCTTCACTTCTACCAGCCACATATCACTTACTTACTCCATAGGCATTCCCTTCTGAATGTCCGTCAACGTCCTTGGATTCTATCTAGCATTCAAAAGTCGACTAAGACACCTAGTACCCCAAGGTACTCCCCCCTACCTAATCCCCCTGATGGTAATAATAGAAACAATCAGACTATTCGCACAACCCATCGCCTTGGGCCTACGATTAGCCGCCAACCTAACAGCAGGGCATCTTTTAATATACCTCCTCTCCACAGCGATTTGAGTCCTAGCAAGATCCCCCCTTATAGCTGGAATAACCCTCTCAATATTTTTCCTCCTATTCTTACTAGAAATAGGAGTAGCCTGCATTCAGGCCTACGTGTTTACCGCACTAGTTAAATTCTACCTTGCCCAAAACCTATAAAAATCATGGCCCAATCACACCCATACCACCTAGTAGACCAAAGACCCTGACCCCTCACTGGGGCTATTAGTGCCCTCATGATGACCTCCGGTCTGATACTGTGATTCCACGTAAAAAGAAACTTACTGCTAATTGCAGGAACTCTACTTCTTACCCTAACTATCCTAAAATGATGGCGAGACGTAATACGGGAAGCCACGTTTCAAGGCAGACACACCCTACCAGTTAACACTGGACTACGATACGGTATGATACTTTTTATTACCTCAGAAGTTTGCTTCTTCTTCGCTTTCTTCTGAGCATTCTTCCACAGCAGCCTAGCACCAACCATCGAACTAGGCGTATCATGACCCCCCACTGGAATAAACCCAATCAACCCCTTTCTAGTCCCTCTTCTTAACACTGCCGTCCTACTCTCATCCGGGGTAACAGTCACTTGAGCCCACCACAGAATCCTAGCCGGGAACCGCACAGAATCCATACAAGCCCTATTCCTAACTATAGCCCTAGGTATATACTTTACCACCCTACAAGCCTGAGAGTATTACGACTCCCCATTTACCATCGCCGACAGAGTGTATGGCTCTACATTTTTTGTAGCCACCGGCTTCCATGGGCTCCACGTACTCATAGGAACAACTTTCCTCTTAGTATGCTTCATACGACTAATATTCTTCCACTTTTCCAATAACCACCACTTTGGCTTCGAAGCGGCCGCCTGATACTGACACTTCGTAGACGTTGTATGACTATTCCTTTACGTCTGCATCTATTGATGAGGGTCCTAAGAGAAGAAAGGACTCGAACCTTTATCTTTCTAGTTTCAAGCTAAACGCATCCCGCTCTGCCACTTCTCCCCAAAAATCCTTATATACCCAATAAAAATTTACAAATTTGCCATCACCCTGACATCAATCCTCCTGATAACAGGATTAATCACCACCGCAGCCCACGCCCTACCTAGCCGAAAAATAGACCTAGAAAAGTCCTCACCCTACGAATGTGGGTTTGACCCTTTGAAACACGCACGCATACCATTCTCTTTCCGATTTTTCCTGGTTGCCATCTTATTTCTCCTATTCGACCTGGAAATTGCCCTATTATTCCCGTTCCCCGTAAGAACATTCTTTATGTCCCCTAAAACCTCACTAGGACTGGCAATAGCATTCCTACTAATACTTACACTTGGGCTAGCCTTCGAATGATCTCAAGGGGGTCTCGACTGAGCCGAATAAGAAACTAATGATATATCTTATCTTAGCCTCCTCCTCAAGCCTCATCCTATCCTGGGCTGTGCCCCGAACACTACTATGACCCTCAACCATAATCTCTTCGCTTATCCTCTCCAGGCTAACTCTTAACCTAGCCCAAAAACACACATCTTCGTTATGACACAATATCTCCGCTAACTTCGCCACCGACCCTCTGGCCACACCCCTAATAATCCTAAGCATATGACTTGGCCCTTTGTCCCTTATTGCCAGAATAAAAACAATAAAGAGCCTACCACTAATAAAACAGCGCACCTTCATTTCTCTAATATTTGTTATCCTCACTGCCCTAATCCTCACGCTTGCCTCACTCGAACTAACCCTATTCTACATCGCATTTGAAACAACCCTTCTTCCAACGCTAATTCTCATATCCCGCTGGGGGGCGAAAAAGGAACGGTACCAGGCCAGTACATACTTCCTTTTCTATACTCTCGTGGGTTCCCTACCCCTACTCATAGCCATCATAAGCATTTACACCACAACTAAATCATCCCTACTACCTACTACTTCCCTTAAAAAAAAAATAACATCACTACCCACCACACTAACCTCTCTATGATGAGTCTTCTGCCTCATCGCCTTTGTAATAAAGATGCCAATTTATGGATTCCACCTTTGGCTTCCCAAGGCCCATGTAGAGGCTCCTATAGCTGGGTCAATGATCCTTGCAGCCGTACTTCTAAAGCTAGGGGGATACGGACTCACACGAACTATTACAATATTTGTTATACCCGCCTCTATAAAAATATCCTTTCCCCTCACGACCTTCTGCATATGAGGCGCCCTAATAACAAGAATAATCTGCCTCCGCCAAACAGACTTAAAGGCCTTAATAGCCTACTCATCCGTGGGCCACATGAGGTTAGTAGCTTCCGGCATATTTTCAATATCCCTATGGGGAATAAAAGGTGCCCTCACTCTCATGATTGCCCATGGATTAATATCCTCAGCCCTGTTTTGCCTTGCAAAACTCCTGTACGAACGAAACACCACACGTACCCTATCAATAACCCGAGGTTTCAAGCTAGTGACCCCACTACTCACTGTATGATGAATAATAACGTGCGTAACAAACCTAGGACTTCCCCCTACTCCTAACCTAATCGGGGAACTCCTTATCATATCCACTATTATAGACTGAAAAATCCTATCCACACCCATAATTACCACGGCAACAATATTTGGAGCCCTCTACTCCCTCCTTATATTAACTAACACCAATAAAAACTCCTTCCCAAGCTTTATTACAAAAACTCCCCCGGTAACCACTTCAGAACACACCCTAATAACCCTTCATCTTATCCCCCTAACATTCATCATACTTAAACCCTCCTACATACTAATAAAATAGCACCCACGACTAAAGTAGTTTAATAAAGACACTAATTTGTGGCATTAGAATTGCCAGTTAAAACCTGGCCTATAGTCCGAAACTTATTGGCTTATTCTAGTCCTGCTAAGTCCAAGAATCTGTAGTTCAATTCTATAGAAGTTTCGATGGTAATAGAAATCACAAGAATAACCACAACCATAAAAATCACGATCATAACCATACTGCTTATCTCCATATTTTGCTTTCAAAGCGATCTATTGCCCCATAAGGGGCTACCTAACATCAACTTCGGAACACTTCATGACAAAAAGTTCAGGTACACACGCAAAAGAAGACTATTCTTCTCATCTATACTAAAGAGATCAGCCCTCCTTTCACTCATACCCCTCTTTTTAAAAATAAAATTTGACACCCCAGAAACAATAGTTTCCATAGCCGAATGATTACCCAAAAACGCACACCTCATAAGTATTGAACTACGATTTGACCTTTCATTCAAACTATTCTTTTCAGTTGCATTATTCGTCTCTTGATCAATCCTAGAATTCTCACACTACTACATGGCACAAGACCCAGCACCAGGCAAATTCTTCCGTCTCTTAATAATTTTCCTACTAAAAATGATCATACTCACCTCCACTAAAAACGTATTCCTTCTGTTTATAGGCTGGGAAGGGGTCGGATTCTTATCATTCTTATTGATAAGGTGGTGAACCACACGAGCAAGAGCAAAAAAATCTGCCCTCCAAGCAGTAATATACAACCGAATAGGAGACATAGGCATCCTTTTATTTTTCTCCCTGAGGGTTACAACCTTTAATTCCTGGACCCTATCAGAGATATTTGTCCTACAGCCCACAAACTCTCTAGGGAATATTTTACTAGTTTGGGCCCTCATAGCTGCTGCAGGGAAGTCCGCCCAATTCGGACTACACCCCTGACTCCCAGCAGCCATGGAGGGACCCACCCCTCTATCAGCCCTCCTCCACAGCTCTACAATGGTAGTTGCAGGAATATTCCTACTAATCCGCCGTGGCCCGGCCTATTCAGACATAAGAGCCTTTAAAACATGATGCCTGATACTTGGCTTTATCACAGCAATATTGGCTGCAACCACGGCCATATCCCAGCACGACATAAAGAAGATTGTAGCATACTCCACCACCAGACAACTAGGACTCATGATGGTCGCCATAGGCCTAAACCAACCAGAGATCGCACTATTCCACGTTTGCACACACGCATTCTTTAAGGCAATGCTATTCCTATCTTCTGGCAGAATTATCCACAGACTAAAGGACGAACAAGACATACGAAAGATGGGAGGACTCTACCTGATACTCCCTAACACAACTGCCTGCATTATTCTAGGGAGACTTGCCCTCTCTGGTACACCATTCCTTGCTGGATTCTACTCCAAGGACCTAATCCTAGAACTGGGCCTCTCTAGACTATCAAACCTAACGGGAATTATCTTAGCTCTCTTGGCAACCCTTTTGACCGCAGCTTACTCATTCCGCATTATACATTTCTGCTTCATTGGAAACCCGACCTTCTCACCGCTCTCCCCCACCAGAGAAGAAAAAACTAAACTAACCAAAGCATTAAAACGACTAGCCGCTGGTACGATAATATCAGGATGGGTAATATCAAACTTCATCCTGCAACCACCCAAAATCACCGTCAGACTCGCCCTTAAGAGTCTGGCCACCCTATTAACCGTCTCCGGGATAATATTAACAATATCACTGCTCCACACTCTTTCCCTAAAAATGCCCCCCCAAAACCTCATAAACACCAAAACGTTCACCACAAAACAATGATTCTACGAACACACGTCCCACACTATACTCACAACCTTGTCTTTCTCGCTCTCCCTAACAGGAAGGACCCAAAGAATAGACCGAGGGTGAAGAGAAAACCTGGGCGCACAAGGAATAAATCTAGCTTCTTCGGAAATCTCCCAAAAATATCAACTGGCCCAAACAGGCTACATTAAGCAATACCTTCTCCTTTCCATGTCCACCTTTACTGTCATAGCCATAATCTCCGCCGCTCTCCTATAATAGCCAAGCCAGCGGAAACTATAATTATACTCGATAACAACTAAATATATAGCTAGCTCTACAGGGCCTTCAATATTTTATATTCCGCCCCATAAGTAATCACTAGTGCAACTACTAAAGCAAACAAGAATACAAACCCCCCTACTAACAAATAACCCCCCAATACTTTATACAAAGTACCACCCCCAACAAGATCCCTTTCTACTACCACAGACCACCCCCCGAGCGAAAAGCCCAAGAAAGGATCAAACCTGACAAAAACCCAAACAACGCCCACGCCCCTTAAGAGAAACACCTCATTCAAATTACTCACTACTGGGTACCGCTCTGCAGAAATAGCCGTAGAATAAACAAAAACAACCAGCATTCCCCCCATATAAATAAGAACAAGCACCAGAGCCACAAAAGAGGACCCAAGAAACCCGCAAAGGACACACCCCGACACGGCCACTAAAACCAGGCCTAGGGCACCAAAATAAGGGGACAACCTATAAAACACCAGAGTACTTCCCAAAAGCATAACAACCAATACAATATAAAAAACCATTATATATAGAAATCATGACAGGCCCTCTCCGAAAGAGACACCCCCTATTTAAAGTAGTGAAAAATTTTCTAATAGACCTCCCCTCCCCTAGAAAACTATCCATATGGTGAAAATTTGGATCCCTATTAGGCCTTTGCCTAATTATCCAAATAATCACAGGCCTATTTCTAGCTATGCATTATACCTCAGACATTTCCTTAGCCTTCTCATCCATCAGCCACATATGCCGAGACGTAAACTACGGTTGACTTCTACGAAATATTCACGCCAAAACCGCCTCTTTCTTTTTCCTTTGCATTTATTTTCACATAGGCCGAGGATTATACTACGGCTCCTACATAAAAAAGGAAGCCTGAAAAATAGGCGTCATACTCCTTCTCCTCACTATGCTAACAGCTTTCGTCGGATACGTCCTCCCGTGGGGTCAAATGTCGTTTTGAGGAGCAACAGTAATCACAAACCTCGTGTCTGCCCTTCCCTACATAGGGACATCAATAGTCCAATGACTTTGGGGTGGATTCTCAGTTGACAACGCCACTCTTACCCGATTCTTTGCCTTCCACTTCCTGTTCCCTTTTATTATCACCGCTCTCTCAATCATCCATCTATTCTTCCTCCACCAAACCGGTTCCAACAAAGCCACAGGGATAGGATCAAAGTTTGATAAGACTCCGTTCCACACATACTTTTCTTACAAGGACCTAACAGGGTTTATAGCCTTATTTACCCTAATAAGCGCAATAGTTCTTCTATCCCCAACTTTACTCAGAGACCCTGAAAAATTCAAACCTGCCAACCCCCTAGTTACACCAGTCCACATCCAACCGGAATGATACTTCCTTTTCGCTTACGCAATCCTTCGATCTATCCCTAAAAAGTTAGGGGGCGTAATAGCCCTATTAGCATCAATCCTTGTTTTATTCATGGTCCCAATCCTCCATACATCAAATAACCAAGCCAGTACCTTTCGACCTGTTTCACAGAGACTCTTCTGATGTCTCACCACCATCTTCCTGTTCCTAACGTGAATAGGGAGACAACCCGTAGAAGACCCATTCATCCTCCTTGGACAAATAGCCTCAACAGCTTACTTCTCCTTATTCCTGCTTGCAATTCCCCTAACGTCAGAACTAGAGAAAAAGCTGATCTTCTGCAAAGATAGCTTAATAGAAAAGCAAAGCACTGAAAACGCTTAAATAAAGGTTCGAGTCCTTTTCTTAGCAACCGATTTGGTCCTAGTCCTTCCCTCAACTTTCTCCAGGATGATACATGCAAAGCCCTCAATTCTACGGTGAGCTCAATCTGCTTCTGGTCTCCCCCGAGATACCAGAACACCAAAAATAGCATCAGGTTACCGCCTATCGTAACCCAAGACGCTAAGGCCAGCCAAACAAAAATAGCCCACACCTGCAGTACTTGACATTACACAATAAGCGCTAGCTTGATGTAGCCATAGAGGAAAAAACCGGTAAATTATGTGCCAGCCACCGCGGTTATACATAAGATTTTAGTTGAGGGCCTCGGTAAAAAGGTGATAAAACAGCACCAGAGTCCTCGCCCCCTCAAGCAGTAGTAAGCTAACAGGACCCTAAGAACTATCCTACCAAACCCTGCCCTATCCAAACCCTTAAGATTCATCACCAAAGCTCAAAGATAAACTGGGATTAGATACCCCATTATATGAGCCCTAAAACAACTTAAGCACCTGAGAACTACGAACAAAAGTTTAAAACTCAAAGGACTTGGCGGTTTTCTAGACCTCCCTGGAGGAGCTTGCTATCTAACCGATAACCCACGAAACACCTCACCAGCCTTTGCAAACCGCAGCCTGTATACCATCGTCGTCAGTCTACCCTTTAAAGACAGTATACCTAATGGAGTGATCTCCATATCCTCCTCCACGTCGGATCGAGGTGCAGCTAATAGGCCGGGGATAAGTGAGCTACAATAACTAATCAACACACCCTTTAAGCCAACATATGGACAAGCCCATGAAAACCGGGACTCAAAACAGGATTCAGCAGTAACGCCTACAAGGGAATAGGTGTGAAGCACACAGCTCTAGAATGCGCACACATCGCCCGTCACTCTCGTCTACAGAGGAGAAAAGTCGTAACAAAGTAGGCGTATTGGAAAATGCGCCTGGTACAAATTCTTATAGTTGAGCCACAACAGCAGCTTTTCACGCTACAAGCTTGGGTTAGACCCCCAATAAGAATTACGCGACCAGCCTCAAAAGCTAACGGGTAAGCAATTAATCTTGTAAATTAAAAGGCGAAGGTTCGAGTCCTTTTTGAGGCTCCCCATAACCCCCCCCCCCCCCCTCCGGGGGGGTTATACTCGCATAAGCTTGTGTTCTAGGAAAGCTATATAGGGCCAAGGCGTTATGAGACCTTCCTTATGGGGCAATAGATCGCTTTGAAAGCATAGGCAAAATCCCTTATTTCTTATATTTCCGCTCCGCGGGGGATAGTTGGGGTAAGGCTACATTAGCTGGAACCACGTCCAGGTGTTTCCCTTCTTACTTTGACAAGCTCCTTTCTGCTACAGGATTATAAACCAAATGACAATTGGACACAATCCACCATAGGTCCCTAGGCCCCTACAGCACTGAGTCCCCTTACAACCACGAAAGACCAAAACAAAACTCAGGGCCATGCAACCGTGCCCCATAAACGAGACTTAAACCAGACTCTTTTATTCTTCTTACTACCTGAAATCGACCTACAACCACAGGCATCAAAACCACAATCTTTATTTTACAACAGAACCTTAAAAGGTGTTTACCTTAAAGCATTGACACCACCCCTCCAATCCTTTCGTACTAAGAGGAGCCCTTATTTCCATAATCGT